AATGGTAAATAAGAAGATTGTTTACGAAGAAAAACTAATAAAAATTCACATTCAGATACATAAGAATTGTATAGGAACCGAAATAGTCTTTTATTTTCTTTTGAAAAAACATAAATAGATTTCTTTGGAGTAATGAGAAAACTATTCCAATTATGATATTTATGAAGAAAGAATCGCAAGAAATGCAAAAGGGGAACATCTTGAATCCAGCATTGAAGGATTTGAACCAAGATTTCCATATGGATGGGATGGGGTATTAATATATCTGATACATAATTTGAATGTAATAATTTGTCCTCTAAAAAAGGAAAAATGGAATGAATAGAGCGTAAATTATGAGATTTTGGTATTTCTTTTTTTTCGAAATAAGATACTAATCGCAGCGAGAATGGAATTTCTACAAGAATTGCAAAACCTTCTGATATCACTTGAGAATAAAAATGGGAATAACAAAAATTGTTGTGGTGGTGACTAACGAATCGATTTTTGTTAGAATCATTAACCACGAAAAGAAAAAAATTCTGTTGATAGATTCGAATAATTAAACGTTTCACAAGCGCTAAACTGGATTTGCTGTCATAACCAAAAACTTCCGTAGGTTCGTAAAAAAGGGAACCTTTTAAACCACGATCATGAGCAAGTGCATAAATATACTCCTGAAAGAGAAGCGGATATAGGAGGGGTTGTTGCCTAGATCTACCCTTTTCTAAATATCCTTGTAATTTTTCCATTTAGTTACATTTCTACTTGAACTATAAGCAGGAAGATTTCTTAGGTTATCAAATAATACATAGTGCAATATGGTCAAAACAGGGTATCTATTATGTATATAGTAAGAAAAAAATATATACCCCCGGAAACGAGGAGTCCACTCAACAGATCTTTTTCCTCTCTTCTTCTATCCAACCGAGTGGTTTATCTTCGTTATAATTACAAGAGGGTCCAAAATCCTTTATTTTTGCAACCTAATCGCTCTTTTGATTTTGGAACAAATTTTTTTATCAGTATACTATTTCTTCTACACATCTGTCTCCAATCGATAATATGGAATAGTTAGGATCTTTTTTTAAAGAAAAAGAATCGACGGTCCACTCACAAGAGAACCCCTTCCCCCACCAGGCACTAATTTATTTTTAACATCTAATTAGATCGGGTAATTATTCAAATTAAGAATATTAGCTCGTTGCTTTTTTTTACCAGAATTGGAACCAAGAGGTTCTATCCATTTATTCACTAGACCCAACTATAAATGTATGTTAATTTCTTTTGTCCTCTTCCACACAAATCAAAACAAAATTTTGTAATGATCCGATAAGGATAAACTCCAAATTCTATCTAAATTCTACTACTAAAAAAGAAGAATATACGAAATAAAAAATTCGATTTTTTTCTTATTATTACGACATGCTGTTTTTTCCATTCATCACCTTTCAGGATCAGTCGCGGTCTTATAGACTCTACCAATAGTCTGGACGAATTCGTTGCTTCATCCAAAAATGTGTAAAAGATCATAGTCGCACTTAAAAGCCGAGTACTCTACCGTTGAGTTAGCAACCCAAATAAATATGATATGTAGAGATGATCAAAAAAAATCAATTGAATTGCACTACACCACTCCATCAAAACATTGAACTAACAAGAAATCGAAAATAAATATTTGAAGGTCAATTTAAAAAACAACGGAATAGAAATATCAAAATTGACAGGCCGCTTTTTTCGTTAAGAAAACGCGTCTTGTATAAAAATAAATCCGACAAAAACCCCTTGACTAAAGTGAAGAAAAAAGCAATAGGGATCGGGGTAAACGGATCCATTTATCTACGATCGATCAAATTATATTTCTTCGATACACCATTGTCAATATAAATGGAATGTTGAGAAAACAAATTAATAAGGAAATCAAATAAAGACTTGTGTTGGATTGGCACAACATAAAAAAGAAATTTAGATGAAAAATAAAGACGAGGTGAGGTGGAGAAAAAATATCGGATTTATTCAATCAATAGAGGCCCAATAAACAAGATTTACTACTTATTTGTTGGCGGATTCCCCTACAAAAAGAAAAAAAAAATGAAGATATTCAAGATGAAGTATGAATAGAACAAGAAAAGGGCAACTTGTGGGTAAATAATTACAAAAAAATAGATACTAGTTAACCCCCCTTTTTTATTCATTCATTTTGTTTTTTCCTTTAATTAACTCGAAGTTCTTTCTTGAAATAATTCTGCCTTCCTTAAAATATCATGAACAGTTCCTGTAGGTTGAGCGCCTTTTTCAAGGAAGTATAGAATAGCGGGAACATTTAAATAAGTTTGATTCTGTATCGGATCGTAAAAACCTACTTTTCGAAGATCTCTTCCTTCTCTTCGGGATCGAACATCAATTGCAACGATTCGATAGATCGCTCATTGGGATAGATATAAATAAATAATGCCCCCCCTAGAAACGTATAGGAGGTTTTCTCCTCATACGGCTCGAGAAAAAATGATTCTAATTTCTGTGTATAATAGCAAATGGATACATAAGAGCATGAATTAGACTATGATTTTAGTTATTTTTTTGTTCTTCACTACACTTACAGAAAAAAAAAAAGAAATATCATTTGTACTCATAACTCAAGTTGGATAATTCGTAAAGAATTCAAAGTGAAATCCTCAGAAATTTATTGAGTCGTCTCTAACCTCTTTTGTTTGTATCATCTCGAATCTATTTTTTTCCTCATTCTAATAAAATTATTGAGACAATTGATGAAAATTGCGTTTCCTTGTTCCGGAATCCTGTCTCTTTGTTTTGTGAAATCCTTGGGTTTAGACATTACTTCGGTGATTCTTACTTCTTTCAAAATGGCAGCAACATACCTTTTGTTATTTATTTCTATGGAAAAGAAATATGAAGGATTGATTCCTTTGTAATACACTTTACATCGAAAAAGTTTTCCAAATTCCGACAAATTTGACTTTATTTTGAATTCAAACTTGTTCTAATTTGAACCTTTCAATTTATATATTGATATTGAGGATATACTTACAAAGTTAGTCTCACTTATTCATTGTTACTAACCCTAGATTTTGCCCCCCGATAAATGAATAAAGATTTTTTACTCGAGCTCCATCATGTACTATTTTTATTTACCAACCCAATACAAATTAGGTTCTTAGCAGGAACAGAACAAACTATGTCGAGTCAAGAGCATCTTCATTCCTATAGAAAATGGTGGACGTAAAAATCCACAGTGGATCATGTCCTTCAAGTCGCACGTTGCTTTCTACCACATCGTTTCAAACGAAGTTTTACCATAACATTCCTCTAATTTAGAATTAAATTTTGAACCAGTATGTAATTGATTCAATATGGAATCATGAATAGTTATTGGCTCAACCGATAGATAATAATCTATACTTTCTATCTTTCTCTCTACGTATAAATATTTATATAAATATTTATACGTAGAGAGAAAGGGGTTCATTTATTTAACCTAACCCCCTATTCTATCATACATATGAATGAAACAGATTTCTAAAAAGGACAAATAAACGAGTTTACTTAAATATTATTTGATTTCCATTTTCAACAGATTATTTGAGATGGGCAATTAGGAAAGGACCCCTTTTCCCGAACAAATAAATTCTAAATCTCAAAAGAACGTGGATTTCCAATCACGTAACAAAATAAGTTATTAACCAAATATAAGCTATTCTGATGACTCAAAAAGGTCGGAAGTTTCTATATAATATCGATTTCCCATACTTCTTCGAGTATCAAGGTTTATTTTATATTATATGAAGTAAAAAATAAATAAGATCTGGATCAATTTGTTTTTCCTATTTGTTCTTTCTCGGCTTTAGAAGTTTTAAGACGAACGATAAAATTAGTATCAAAAACTACGTACTCTTTAGTTTCCACATTTTATGTGGAATTGAGATACGCCCTTTATTTTCTTTAGACTTTCTTTGGGGAAAGGAATAAAGAGCCCTTTCTTTCACATTTCGATTACGAACGCATCGCGTGAGAATTCACATTTCATGAATATGGAACATAGGTTTTCTTATGAAAGAAAAGATAGAATTCTCCGAATTATTCCTAGAATCAAAAACAAAGGATTGGATCACATTGTATCCAACATTAAACAGAAAGTTGTTAAAGAGAAGAATCTTTTGTTTCTGATAGAGACAATCTGGGACGGAAGGATTCGAACCTCCGAGTAACGGGACCAAAACCCATTGCCTTACCGCTTGGCCACGCCCCATTTCGATTTATATTCGACACTAATAAACACTAATATTAGTATTGGTTATTCGTCAATACAAACCAAAATATGAAATATTTTGTTGCTAGGATTCAACACATAGAAATATGAAAAAAAATTATTGATCATTACATAGAATTCAATTAAGATATTGTATGAAACTATAATTCCTTGTATTCTCGTTTGAGAATGAAAGGAAGGATTTTGGATTGGGGAGAGTTCGAAGAAAAGGAAGGACTTTTTTACCTGCCTTTTTTTTTTACAGTTTTCCTTCATAAAAATAACTCAATCAAAATCCAATTTTCTAATCTACAAGAACGAAATGTTTGTTATGCTTAATATCTTTAGTTTCATCTCTATCTGTTTTAATTTTACCTTTGATTTGAATAGTTTTTTCTTTGCCAAATTGCCTGAGGCTTATGCCTTTTTCAATCCAATCGTAGACATTATGCCTGTCATACCTTTATTCTTTTTTCTCTTAGCCTTTGTTTGGCAAGCTGCTGTAAGTTTTCGATGAAATATTTCATATTCCGCGAAATTCAGTATTTATTCGAAAAAAAAATGGATAAGATCAGAGAAATCTTACATTTTGAACCCTCGATTCAAAAATAGAAATTCTTATATATTGAATAACCTAACCGCGATGAGAAATTTTGATCCACTTATTTCCTCGTTCTGACCTTCCAGTGAACAAGGACTTTATAAGGACTTTATAAAGTCCCCCACAATACCAAATAATGGATGTGGCAAAAAA